GTGTATCCCCGATTAATGCAGCCTCAGATGCTTCAATTGTCGATTCTAGTATTGAGCGAAAGGTTACACCTATCTATGGGTTATGTATTGCAGGTCAACCCTGCTCCAATTAGTACCAATAGGCGGCATAGGGGAAGAAGCACTACGCCTAGGAATCAACAACACAAAAACTTTGTTATAAATTCTCCCCTTTCCTTATCGAGATCGGAACTAAGAAGAATGGTTGGGCCAACAAACATCCATCTTGTTCGTATTTTTGATACCCGTATAACCATCGAAGACTGTTGAAGTGACGAATTCCTGGAAATTAAGGGGCGTGAGGGACAAAGAAATTGCTGAAGTTACCATTTTTTTTATCTAGTATCAACACGTTTGATGTTAAGAAAAGATCTTTTGCAGGAAGGTTGGCTAGAGATTTCTTGTAAAAACACTAGCCCCGTTCAGTCAATAAGGAGAATATTTCAATCTTTTTTGATTCCATCTATTATTCTCATTATGCACATAAGGGAGGAGCCGTATGAGGTGAAAATCTCACGTACGGTTCTGGAACGGAGATTCTTTGAATCGAACGACGACCGTAACGGATGTCGGCTCAATCCGAAGGAAATTATGCCGAAGCTTTACAGAATTATTATGAAGCTATGCGACTAGAAATTGATCCCTATGATCGAAGCTATATACTCTATAACATAGGCCTTATCCACACAAGTAACGGAGAACATACGAAAGCCCTGGAATATTATTTTCGGGCACTAGAACGAAACCCGTTCTTACCACAAGCTTTTAATAATATGGCTGTGATCTGTCATTACGTGCGACTATCTCCACTATAGAAAGAAAAAAGGAAAGAGAAAAGAGTGAATCCGCTATAAATACTAGAAAAAATGACTAGAAAAAGGCTTTCTACATATGCATCGTCCAAAAAACGATTTTTATCAGCTGTAGCAAAGAAAGGAACTTCATAGAAGTCGAAGTATGAAGAAATAGATATGCCTAGATACTTTATTCTATGGATAAAGGATCTAATTGATAGAGAAAGCACCGTAAAGATCAATTAGTGAGGTTTTGAGCCGATACAATAAGAACTGCTTACTTACTTATATTATGATATAAGATAAAAGTTAGGAATCAACTTATGTAATAAAGTTGACCCCCTAAGGGATTGAGCAGCGGTGTAGCATCAGATCCCAAAGATAGTAAGTCTTTTTTTCTTTATTATGAAGAAAAGTCTTTTTCGAAAATTCTATATTCATTTCTCTATGAAACCGAGATAGTTAACTTTCAGAAAATTCTAGCGAGAGTGGAAATGCTTATGCTTTATTCTTTTGAAAGTGGGAGAAAAGATAAAACTAAAAAAAAATGATTAGTAATCAATATTCAAGTTTGAAACTCATGTAATTTACCTCTTTTAGTTAACCCGAGAAAAAATGGGATAGATCTATGAGAAATCTCATTCAATTAGATAGGGTTAATTAAAAAAAAATGGGACACCGCAAGAATTGAATGCTGAGCCGTATGAGGTAGGAAACTCTCAAGTACGGTTCTAAGGGAAGGAATTGACCCACCTATTCCGACCGAGGAGAACAGGCCATTCGACAGGGCGATTCTGAAATTGCAGAGGCTTGGTTCGATCAAGCCGCTGAGTATTGGAAACAAGCTATAGCGCTTACGCCTGGTAATTATATTGAAGCGCAAAATTGGTTGAAGATCACGAGACGTTTCGAATAAGAGCACTCTTTCTTTTTTTTTATAATTAATTGTTTGTTGGCTCCATCAGTCAAATAAAACGGATCGTTTTTTGGGAAAAAACAATCAAAGAATTTCATTATATCCTTTCCTTTCGAAGATCTTTTTCTATTTCCTCTGGTATTTTGTGGGTATAAACGATACGCAGATAGAGTAGAGAATATATATATTTCTTTTTCTGTTCTGCTATTAAAACTAACTTTTGAATGACTAAAAAGATAGATACTGGAATATTGCATTAGGAATGACCAATAACTGCCTATGTAATTTCGAATAGAGTAATAATTAAGAATCGAGTAAATAATTAATATGTTCCATGTCCATGGAATGGAAGACGTAGCGACATCTAGAAACTTCTAACTGAGATATTAACTGAGATATTAATAAATACACTAGGTTGCACAAAAAAAAATGGTTTTTTCCACCAATTCAAAGCCTGGAAAAGTTTTTATAAGATAAAAAAGGTCCGTTGAGCGCCTCATGACTATGTCATAATAGATCCGAACACTTGCCCCGGATCGACTTCCAGATCATAATTGCTCTAGTGAATAACTAAATAAAATAGATGGGAGATAGAAGAGAAAGAAACTAATTATAAATATCTCTCATAGGTTCACTAATTACTTGACTGACTAATTACTTGACTGTTGGCGGGTTTCTTTGTATGTGTTGTCCGGAAAGAGGAGGACTCAATGATTATTCGTTCGCCGGAACCAGAAGTCAAAATTTTGGTAGATAGGGATCCCATAAAAAC